TATTATGATCATTACGTGTATGATACTAGGCATAGTTGGAAGAGTCACATAAATAGTTGCATTGACAGTTATATTCGTTCTGAAACCAATATGGATAGTTGCGTTCCAAATGGTAGCAACAATTCAAGTGACAATTACATTTATAGTTACATTTGTAGCGATAGTGAAAGGGGTAGTGACCGTGGGAGCTCCAATCTAAAAACTAGTGGTGTTAGTGACAGTGATTTCGGAAGACATAATGATTTAGATAGAAATAAAAGATACAGACATTTATGGGTTCAATGTGAAAATTGTTATGGATTAAATTATAAGAAATTTTTTAGTTCAAAAATGAATATTTGTGAACAATGTGGATACCACTTGAAAATGAGTAGCTCAGATAGAATCGAACTTTTGATTGATCCAGGCACTTGGGCCCCTATGGATGAAAACATGGTCTCTATGGACCCTATTGAATTTCATTCTGAGGAGGACCCTTATAGGGATCGTATCAATTCTTATCAAATAGAGACGGGTTTGGCTGAGGCTGTTCAAACAGGCATAGGCAAACTCAATGGTATTCCTATAGCAATTGGTGTTATGGATTTTAAGTTCATGGGGGGTAGTATGGGATCCGTAGTAGGCGAGAAAATCACACGTTTGATCGAGTATGCTACTGATAGATCTCTCCCAGTTATTATGGTGTGTGCTTCTGGAGGAGCGCGCATGCAAGAAGGAAGTTTGAGCTTGATGCAAATGGCTAAAATATCTTCCGCTTTATACAATTATCAATCAAATAAAAAGTTATTCTATGTATCAATCCTTACATCCCCTACAACTGGTGGAGTGACAGCCAGTTTTGGTATGTTGGGAGATATCATTATTGCCGAACCCAATGCTTACATTGCATTCGCGGGTAAAAGAGTAATTGAACAAACATTGAAGAAGACAGTACCTGAGGGTTCACAAGTAGCGGAGTATTTATTCAATAAGGGTTTATTTGATCCAATCGTACCGCGTAATCTTTTAAAAGGTGTTCCGAGTGAGTTATTTCAGTTCCATGGGTTCTTTCCCCGCCCTTGAACTTGAACCAAAGAAATTCAAGTCAAAAAAGTAGTAGAGCGATAGATTTAGTTATTTGTAGGCAAAAAAGTAGTTCATTTCGTTTATCAGAATTGAAGTAGCAAGGATGGAGCTTTCTTTGCTGGCATAAAGACAATTTGTAATTGTAGTGAAGTAGTAAGAATCAGAAGTTTCAGAGGATTTTTTCTCCAGATCCATCTTTTCTTTTATCCTACCTTTACTAATGAGTAATCAGATCAGGGACGGACCCTTTAGCAACAGAGCAGGATAAAAGATCAAAGTAGTGTCTTTTTCCTTCGGAGAAATCCAAATTAGAGAAATCCAAAAAAGCCCCCTTCCCCTTGTTACATATCAAATGTTCCAACCTAACTAAGATATAGAAATCAATATGCAACACTTCTATATCTCCCGAGAATCCTACATTTTTAATATGAATCCTTGTTGGATCAAATTATAACGAATCCTTAAGAAGAAATTTGTTTAGAAACATAAGGGAGGAATAAGAATAATAAGATTCTCTTCTCATACATATATTTCCCGGAAAAGGATGGGTAAGTACACTAATTTCTATTTAGTTTAGATCCACATTCTTTGCACTCATATTCTAATAACTTAGAATATTATATTAATATACTTATAATTATAATATATAATTATAATAGATATCTTTATAACAAAGAGAAGTATCAATTAAATACACCGAGGCACCGATTCTATGACAGATCTCAACTTACCCTCTATTTTTGTGCCTTTAGTAGGCCTATTATTTCCGGCAATTGCAATGGTTTCTTTATTTTTCCTTGTTCAAAAAAACAAGATTGTCTAGATATGATGGGCTCCAATCTCATCAATTTATTTCAATCTTTGGATCATAATACAGATTTTCATTTCATTTAATGGGAATGGTACGACATGCGGCTTCGGACTTCGGACACAAACCACAAATGTAAATAGATGATCATATGGATAAATCCATGTTTATGCATCTATAGCTCGACTTTTATTTCAACGGGTCGATCGGATATCTGGAATATATATTATGTATGATAATGATATGTAAATAGATATATCTAGATCATATGAATGAGGGTGATGCTAGTTTGAATGGGTGGAGATGTTAGTTCTATCTAACTGATTTGATGAATGAATCCTGATTGATGATTTACATCGTGATAGTATTAGCGGATGAAAGTTACTTCGGGAGCCAAAAAACTCATTTTGATGATTCTCTCAATTCCAATAGAATGAAACTCGATCTAATCTAGTATGAATTGGCGATCAGAACATATATGGATAGAACTTATAACGGGTTCTAGAAAAATAAGTAACTTCTGCTGGGCCTGTATCCTTTTTTTAGGTTCACTAGGATTTTTATTGGTTGGAACTTCCAGTTATTTTGGTAGGAATCTGATATCCTTATTCCCATCTCAGCAAATCGTTTTTTTTCCACAAGGGATCGTAATGTGTTTCTACGGTATCGCGGGTCTATTCATTAGCTCCTATTTGTGGTGCACAATTTTGTGGAGTGTAGGTAGCGGTTATGACAAATTCGATAGAAAAGAAGGAATAGTGTGTATTTTTCGTTGGGGATTTCCTGGAAGAAATCGTCGCATCTTCTTTCGATTCCGTATAAGAGATATCCGTTCGATCAGAATAGAAGTGAAAGAGGGTCTTTTTCCTCGCCGTGTCCTTTATATGGAAATTGGGGGCCGGGGAGACATTCCATTGACGCGTACCGATGAGAATTTAACTCCACGAGAAATTGAACAAAAAGCTGCCGAATCGGCCTATTTTTTGCGCGTACCAATTGAAGTATTTTGAAATGAAACAAAGAAATCGAGGAATGAGTGCTCCTCGTCACGAGGGAGAGGGAGGGAACCCAAGAATCCCTTTTTCTTTTTTTCTTTTAATATAACTATAACTGATGTTTCGCTCCTTTGATGAAAACATTGAGTTAAATCCTATTTCCCACATCCCGATGGAAATACCATGTCCTGCGTACCATGGAGCAGGTGGACTTATGGAACAATGATACCATGAAGTGATTTTAGTCCATCAAAACTATTTTTCATGCGTATGAAATTCCACTGAATTCTTTCATTTTCATATTATTAACAAGTTTCATAAGTATGTATTCATCACATATATCAGGTCAGAGTACAGAATCCATATTTTAGGATTTTAGGACCAATATTTCGAATCAATACATTACATTATATATAGATGAAGATAAGATGGATCATACCCAGTCAATTATCCCTCTTTTGTCACCTTTCTTTTTATTCATCTTTCTTAATGCTTGTTTCTTGATGACCAAACAATTGGATTTTTTAGAACCACTCCCGTTTTGCCGACTATTTCGGATTTCATCATCGGTATTTTTCAGAATTATCCCCTCGATTATTCCTGGGATGTGGATAATCAGTGAAACAATTCGAAATAATTGATTGATATAACAAAAGAGTTTTTCTCGAAATACGAATAATATTCATGTTTGTTACTTCAAGTGCTTCTTTCTGGCATTCATCAAAAAGACCAAATGAACATGCAATTGATCCGAATTTGACCGATTGAGATGTCTGGGGCCACTATTTCATTACCTCCGCATTCAAAATAAATTAACCCTTATTCCATTTCTGGAGACAAGGACTAAACAAATTACACAATGGAAAATAGATCCATAGGTTCCATACCTCGTTATAGAACTCGTGCTTCATACATCATACAAATATCAGACATAGTCAACAAATGAATCAGGTTCATTAACAATTCACGGATTGGAAGTGACGAAAAAGAAAGCATTGAATCCCCTACCATATCTTGCATCTATCGTATTTCTGCCTTGGGGAATTTCTCTCTCATTTAATAAAAGTATGGAACCTTGGGTGACTAATTGGTGGAATACCAGCCAATCCGAAACTTTTTTGAATGATATTCAAGAAAAGAACATTCTAGAAGGATTCATAAAATTAGAAGAACTTTTCTTGTTGGACGAAATGATAAAGGAGTATCCGGAGACACATATACAAAAGCTTCGTATAGGAATCCACAAAGAAACGATACAATTGGTAAGAATGCACAATCAAGATCATATACATATTATTTTGCATTTCTCGACAAATATAACCTGTTTCGCTATTCTAAGTGCTTATTCTATTCTGGGTAATGAAGAACTTATCACTCTGAATTCTTGGGTTCAGGAATTCCTCTATAACTTAAGCGACACAATAAAAGCTTTTTCCATTCTCTTATTAACCGATTTATGTATTGGATTCCATTCGCCCCACGCTTGGGAACTAATGATTGGTTCGTTCTACAAAGATTTTGGATTTGTTCAGAATGAGAAAATTATATCCGGTCTCGTTTCTACCTTTCCGGTCATTCTAGATACAATTTTGAAATATTGGATCTTTCATTATTTAAACCGTGTATCTCCTTCACTTGTAGTGATTTATCATTCACTGAATGAGTGAAGAACTGATTTAATCTGACAACATAAAGAAAATTGTAATGTCACTTTGTATATAAACAAACCATTCAAAATCTTACTCATTCTTTATGCTTTGACTCGTCGAGGGGATTAGATTACTTCTGTATTCCATACAATGGCAGAATCGGGGATAGGGAACTATACTGACTCCCTACCTAATTTATTGTAGAAATTTCCGGGATCAATGATTAGACCATGCAAAAAAATAGAAATACTTTTTCTTGGGTAAAGGAACAGATGACTCGATGCATTTCTGTATCGATGATGATATATGTAATGACTCGGGCATCTATTTCAAATGCATATCCCATTTTTGCGCAGCAGAGTTATGAAAATCCGCGAGAAGCAACTGGGCGTATTGTATGCGCTAATTGCCACCTGGCTAACAAGCCCGTGGATATTGAGGTTCCACAAGCTGTGCTTCCTGATACTGTATTTGAGGCAGTTGTTAGAATCCCCTACGATATGCAACTGAAACAGGTTCTTGCTAATGGTAAAAAGGGAGGTTTGAATGTAGGGGCTGTTCTCATTTTACCCGAAGGATTTGAATTAGCTCCCCCCGATCGTATTTCTCCCGAGATGAAAGAAAAGATGGGTAATCTGTCTTTTCAGAGTTATCGTCCTAATAAAAAAAACATTCTTGTGGTGGGCCCTGTTCCTGGTCAGAAATATAGTGAAATCGTCTTTCCCATCCTTTCTCCAGATCCCGCTACTAAGAAAGAGGTTCACTTCTTAAAATATCCTATATATGTAGGTGGGAACAGGGGAAGGGGTCAGATTTATCCTGATGGGAGCAAGAGTAACAATACAGTCTATAATGCTTCAGCAGCAGGGATAGTAAGTAAAATAGTACGTAAAGAAAAGAAAGGTGGATATGAAATAACCATATCTGATGCATCGAATGGACACGAAACGGTTGATATTATACCTCCAGGACCAGAACTTCTTGTTTCTGAAGGTGAATACATCAAGCTTGATCAGCCATTAACAAGTAATCCCAATGTAGGTGGTTTTGGTCAAGGCGATGCAGAAATAGTACTTCAAGATCCATTGCGTATCCAAGGCCTTTTGTTCTTCTTAGCATCTGTTATTCTGGCGCAAATCTTTTTGGTTCTTAAAAAGAAACAATTTGAGAAGGTTCAATTAGCCGAAATGAATTTCTAGATCCACGGATTCCTCAACATCGAGCTGGCAAAAAAGCTGAATTTTTTTTGATCGCAATTATATTATGTGTATGCGCGGTCAAAAATCACGGAAAGCCCCTTTTTGCTTGCTTTTGATTATACTATTTCGAGATATCGGAGATGACTTGTATTCCAGATTAGAAAATAGCAATAGTATGGAATTGCAAAAGAAGATGATTGGATCCAAATTTACAAAATTTAGTTTAGTGTGATTATGCCAGGTTTCTTATTGCCACATGGTAAATGGCACGTAATGCCTCAATACTTTTAGATTCTATATCTAATAAACGCATAAGTGGGAAGCAGGGGTAGAAAGCAGGATAAATGAAGAAAAAAGGAAGGCTCCAGGAAAGATTACTCGTCTCCCAAATCTTCTTTCTACAAAGAAAGAAAAGTAATTTTCCGCTCTTTCGTTGCGTCGAAATAATAAAGGTTCTGGGTCTCATTCGTCAAATCAAATAAATATGAATTGCGGGTTTATCGGAACCTCTTTGAATTCATAAGAAAGAAGAGAAGTATGGGGGATAAAAAAAGAGGGGCAAGAGAAACTCAATTGAGCAAATGGAATTTTTGCAATGAACTTATCATTTTCAATGAACTTATAAAAAGAAAAAAGACTCGCTTAAAAATATTTTTCATGTTCTAATTCCGGGTCAAAAAGTGGAAATCTTGGGTTTTCGGGCATATCAAAATCCTTATTAATTGGATTATCTTATTATACCTTATTATATGATCTCATCACTCACATCAAAGTTACAGTTCAAACTTTATTTTTCTATAGTTTCCTAGTTTCCAATTAGTTTAGTATAGGAATGATTTGTAAGGTGTTTCATCTGTAGAAATCCATATTATTTGTGTCATTCAAAAGATCCTTCTTTCTTTACTTTATTCTTACTTCGGAAAAGTCCACACTATATCTATAGATACTATGAATCAATCAGTGGATTCGACATTTCAAAAACATTATAAAAAATTAAGGAATGTAGTAATTTCATCGGGGCCAATCAACCATTTTTCATTTAGAAAAATCTAATACATGTATATATTATGATTGTGTTGACTGGATGAATTTCCACCTCTTATGGAATGGGTCAAGGTCTTGGTCGAAGAGTAAGAACTCAACAGGACCTCAAATCCATATAAGGAGGGGTCAGGTCCTGTTGAGTTCTTACTCTTTCATGTCTACAGTACGGTTCATCCGATTATTACAGGGATGATCCCAATCCGGAATATGATCCGTAGAAGAAAACGCCGATTAAACCGATCACAAGAATACCAGTTACAGTACCTATCAGCCAAAGAGGAATCCTTCCAGTAGTATCGGCCATTTACCTCACTTCCCTCCCCATTTCATCAAGTGGTCATGCTATAGACATAAACAGTCATGGATAGTTATGGGTATGATATCCTTCCGAATGAGATAAGAGAATTTCCTTTCTTTCTCTCAATTGAAGAAATAATTGGAAAATAAAACAGCAAGTACAAAAATGAGTAATAACCCCCAGTAGAGACTGGTACGATTCAATTCAACGTTTTGTTCGTTCGGATTTGATTGTGTCGTAGCTCTATAATTAATTCGGATTAGATTGATTTATTTTATCGTTGGATGAACTGCATTGCTGATATTGACCCCAAGAAAAAAACGGTAGGTACAGCTAGTCCGTGAACAGCCAACCATCTCACTGTGAAAATTGGATAGGTTCTATCTATGGTCATTAAGGCCTCCTAAAAGGATCGACTAAATTCATCGAGTTGTTCCAATGAATCGAAACGGCCAGTTATTAATGGAATCCCTTGTCTGCTTTCTGTGAAATATTCGTTGGGTCGAGGGCTTCCAAAAACGTCGTAAGCTAAACCCGTGCTGACGAATGACCAACCTGCAATGAATAGGGAAGGTATAGTAATGCTATGAATGACCCAGTATCGAATACTGGTAATAATATCAGCAAAAGCGCGTTCTCCCGTACTTCCAGACATGCTGAGCTCCAATATTACAGTCAAAGGGGGATCGATTTCGTGAAAGATAGAGATCAGTAAATGGAGAAATACTGATATCCAATCTTTGTGAGATCGTCAATATTGTACCAAGGGTGTATTTAGAGTATACCGAATCAGTATAGCTATCTTTCCTCTGACACAGCAATGTTGTTTCAATCAGCATCGAAAAAAATAGTACAGAATTCCTTTCTTCCTTTCTTGTTCCTTGTATAGGCCTAAGCAGGTGTCATTCAATAGAATAGAAAATTACTTGTAATATAATGTTTTACCGGTTTCGGGATAGGCTGAAGATCTTGGTAAAGGTGACTCGATGGCTTTTATTTTTTATTTATATTTAATTAATCTATCTTATCTAATAATTCATGAATGAAATTATCATATTCCCACAATTGAATGCAAAATCTGGAAAGGAGTTTTCGTGGTTGTAGAAGTAGAAAAAGGTATTTTCGTTCTAACCCCTTCCAATAAGAGGGGTTGTTTGGGCAGTACAATAGCAAATAGTATTCGATAAGGGAAAGTGAACATAGTTGGAGCAGTCGAAATTCATGATGCAACTATAATGGATTGAACTAATCTGGTTTTTCATTAGATTGTTTCATTAGGTTCAATTCAAGGGTTCCCACCTACAAGAAGATAGGACTACATCATGTGAAAAGACAAAAAAATGTGGAACCCAGAACAACAAAATAATTGTAATTGCTAATCTTGGAATCGAGTTGTATCTGAAATAACGCTTTTTATTTCTTTGCTTTGAGAAGTCGTGGGATACTTTTTTTCTTCTTTTGAGATATCTTATATTATATTAAATATTCAAAATATTAAGTTATATTAAGTAAGTGAAAATAAGAAAGAGTCGTTATCGGTTCGTTCCAAAACGGATCCAATTGAAAAGGAAAAGCAATGATCCAAGTTGGAATGATTTTAAAATCCAATTCTTCTTTCTATCCCATAGTTTTCCATGAAAGAGAATTTCATTTGTGAATGAAGTTACAAGACAGAGTTCGTATTACTATACGAGTTGTTCAATCAATTTGTTGATTCGGAATCACGAGATCAGTAGATGTCACAGACGAGGAATTCATAAGGAATTCATAGTAAGGTAAATTTACTATTGATTTTTCCTTCGTCACATCACGTTTGTTAGTCCTTTTTATAATGAAATGACTGAGAAATCAAAAGAAAACAAATTAAATTAGGACTAACTCTTTCAATTTGGATTTTTTCTTATCATCGTATCTCGGTATCTCGCAAAAACGGAAACTTAGGCAAGTGCTTTATAAACATATGTATAAAAAGAACGTATCTCATTTAGTTCCTTCATGCCTACTATAGCTAGTTATTTCGGTTTTCTACTGACTGCTTCAACTATAACCCCAGCTCTATTTATTGGTCTGAGCAAGATACGACTTATTTGAAATTAATTGAATGAACAATCAAATCAGAAAAATGAGAATTTTAAAATTCAGATTTCTGTAAGATTCCATTCCAGGTATTCTATGGTTTTGACTTCCAGCATCAATTGAAAATTCGTGGACGTTGAGATTACTGGGTGATGCAGATTATTATTTAGATTAGAGATAGATATTACCTTTTCTCCCCTTTCAAACAAGACAACAAATCGAAATGATTGAAGTTTTTTTATTTGGAATCGTGTTAGGGCTAATTCCTATTACTTTAGCCGGATTGTTTGTAACTGCATATTTACAATACAGACGCGGCGATCAGTTGGACTTTTGATTGAGTAAGATTTCTTTTTTCTTGTCATTGACCTCCTATCCTTGACCCTCAGGAGGTCAAATTGAATTCGATTGATGTTCGCAATTCAAGTTAATGTGATTCGATACAAAGTAGCATCACGCTCTGTAGGATTTGAACCTACGACATCGGGTTTTGGAGACCCGCGTTCTACCAAACTGAACTAAGAGCGCTTTATCACGACAAGAGATAATCTTTTCCCAATACTTCTTAGCTTGCATATAGTATCATTAAATGATACTAATGATCATGCCATCCCCAATTTCAATTGATCCCATGTTACTGCCTGTAAGATAAGTAATAGGTAGGGATGACAGGATTTGAACCCGTGACATTTTGTACCCAAAACAAACGCGCTACCAAACTGCGCTACATCCCTTTCAATTGTTGTACAGTGTCATTGTAGAGAATCCCTGTCTTCTTTTCCACACCGTTATTTCCTTTAAATATATCTATATACATTTCTCTTGCCATTTTTTCTTTTTGGTCTCATAACATAACATAAAATAAAAGAGTTAGAATTATGTATATATGAAATCCAAGGTGAAATACAACGTATAAAAGAATGAGTATTTATATGCTCAAGAACAAAAAAAATAACGGAACGGGGCACTTACTTTTTCTTTTATTCAGGGGCAGGAGTATCTCATCTACTGGATCGTTGTACATATCCATTTTAGTTAATTAAGGATTCCGCACACAAATACAAGTGATCCACAACTATATATATAATATATCTGATCATATATGTGTTAAATAAAGAAGGAGGATTTTCAATGCGAGATATCAAAACATACCTTTCCGTAGCGCCTGTGCTAACTACTCTATGGTTCGGTTCTTTAGCAGGTCTATTGATAGAGATCAATCGTTTATTCCCAGATGCGTTGACATTCCCCTTTTTTTCATTCTAGTTATCGGTGTGGTATTATCGATGTGGTAGAAGATGTTGGCTAACAATAGCAATAAATTCTCTGTTTGTTAAATAGCCCCTCCCCTGTCCCTCCCTTCACTTTTGTTGAGTAGGGAAATAGAAAGAATCAAAGTGAATTAAACCTCAGCAAAACTTGGATTCGGGGTAGAATAAATAGAGGGAGAACAGAAATAGAAATGTGGATCTAGGCTTGGATATTCAAGATTAGATAAGATACTTAAATTAAGTGATACTGAAATAAAATACTGAGATTAGGAATAGTAATTGAATTGTAGTAAATAGTTGTATTACGTATTACTCTATTCTATTGATTACAACTTGCAACGAAATCTTTCATAATTAGATTTCCAGTTAGCAACTTCTATTTTTTTCCTTTCTCCTTTCTTCTTCTTCGGATTGAAGAAGAGAAGAAAGAGTTGGGGGAATCCAAAATACAAAGGAGGTTTATGCCCAAGGGTAAAAATCCCAGAGTTACGGTTATTTTGGAATGTACCAGTTGTGTCCGAAATGGTGCCGATAAGAAGAAGGAATCACCGGGCATTTCCAGATATATTACTCAAAAGAATCGACACAATACACCTGGTCGATTGGAATTGAAGAAATTCTGTCCCTATTGTTACAAACATACGATTCACGGGGAGATAAAGAAATAGATTGAATGCGGTGTTGCCTTGCGTGTGCCAACATTTGAAGGAACGGGAAGGAATTACATATAACATATCTAGGAGCAAAAAAAATGCCATTTCGGGCGGATCCGAGATGAATGAAGAAATGGTATTTTAGAGAAGAAATGGTATTTTCTATTTTAGAGATAAGGAATAAACCATGGAGAAATTCAAGCGACCCTTTCGTAAATCCAAGCGATCTTTTCGTAGGCGTTTGCCCCCAATTGGGTTGGGGGATCGAATTGATTATAGAAACATGAGTTTAATTAGTCGATTTATTAGTGAACAAGGAAAAATATTACCTAGGCGAGTGAATAGATTGACCTTGAAACAACAACGATTAATTACTATTGCTATAAAACAAGCTCGTATTTTATCTTTGTTACCTTTTCTTAATAATGAGAAACAATTTGAGAGAGCCGAGTCGATTTCTAGAACTACCGGCACTAGAACCAGAAAAAAATAGAAATAGGACCACTCTTCAATCGAATCAGAACTCAAATCATAACTCAAATTGATGTGATACTTTGTTCGTAAGATCCGGAGCTCATATTCAATTGTCGTGTCGGAAGAAAAAAGAAAGAATGGGGGAAGAAGACCCATTTCTTTATTGAAATGGGTTCGTTCATTCCTACTACATTTTATTTTCCTTTACATTGCTATTTGGACTCTACCTTCCCGGGGTCATTCTCCGGGAAACTCTGTTTCATTTAAATTATTCCGTCGGACTCCTCCCGATCAATCTCCTTATTTAAGGATATCATTGGAAATCATGTAAAGGCAATTCCTATTTGATATAGCTATTTGTGCAAGTATTTTACGATTAAGAAGGAGCTGCTTCTTGCGCAGATCGTGTATTAATCGACTATAGGGTACCCCATTCTCGCGGGTTACTGCATTTATCCGAGTGATCCACAAACGACGAAAATCTCGCTTTTGCCTTCCTCTACCCCTATGGCTGGAAACCAAAGCCCTTATTTTCTGTTGAGTAGCAGTTCGAGTAAGTCTTGAATGAGCTCCTCGAAAGCTTGATGCAAATAAACGAATTTTCCTTCGACGCCTCCGCGCAATATATCCACGTCTAACTCTTGTCATAGTTTAAAATGGGACTTTGATGAATAAGATTTTCATGAATAACTAATTGATTTTCATTTCTTTTCTTTCAGTCATTCTTTTTCCTTCTCTTGGTCTAAGCAAAACGGATTCTTCCGGTGTATAAAATAAAAATTCCGATGGCTTTCTTTTGCTACTATAACCTTCCCAACCACGATTTGTTATTTCTTACAGGCAGTTCATTTCCCCATGAATAAATAGTGGGTTCCATCGTTTCTATGGTTACTTCTTAAACGGCGAGGTCCTATCTATACACCGGAGCCCTTTCCCTCATTTAATCAATGTTATTGGTAACTTGTACAGTTCACACCATTTGGCTCTACCCATGAATTAGCCAGTAATAGGTCTTTTCACAACGAGATCTATCCATACAGTGACGGTATTTAATTATGAAGGTTGGCTAGGTAGCTGACCCTATCAGTCCGTTCTTAAAGCAGTAAGAGCACCAATACATATTTATGCTTTTTAAATACTATTTCCCCGCTTAATGGATAACCATTCGCTACCAATGAGGAATCGCTTTTCATCCCAAATTCAAATCAAGGCGATTGGATTTGCACCAATGGAAACCATAAATTCCATACACAATAGAGGTATATGATAGATTAGATCTTTTTTAAAAATGTAGTTCTTCCATTCTACCCCATTCATTTTCATTGGCACTGGTCATTGATACTGGAAAAATGGTTTAGTTTAGGTCACAGTTCATGATCTGAACGAGTCACACATACACCCTAGTACATGTTCCTCTACGCTGAGGGCATCCTCGAAGAGCAGGAGATTTCGTGACATTTCTCATTGGCTGTCTTGTGTTTCTAATAAGTTGTTTAATAGTTGGCATGCTGAATCGTATATAGAATCGGTTGGTTTAGATCGATCCTAACCTGATGATTATGAATTACTTTCATTTGAGTTGAAGATTCTACTTCGAACCATGGTTCGAAGTAGAATTACCGATTTACACAAAATCCGCGCTATTTTCGACTGCTACAAGATCAACAATGCCATGAGCTTGGGCTTCTGTTGCTGACATAAAAACATCCCTTTCCATGTCTTCAGATACAACCCATAAAGGTTTGCCCGTTCTTTGTACATAAACTCTTGTTAGTATTTCGCGAAGTTTCAACAGTTCTTCCGCTTCCAGGATAAATTCTCCTGCTTGTGCCTCATAAAAAGAACTAGCAGGTTGGTGGATCATAACCCTGATTATAATATGTCATAATGAACGATTCCTCTATCTCGCAAAATGGAGCGAAAAGAATAAATAAAAATAAAAAAAGATAGAAAACCGTACAGGCAATTTTTGCACATTGCATACGGCTCCGCAATGGAATCTACTCTTCTCTTACATCAAAGAAAGAGACAAATAGATCTATCAGATCCAAATCGTTGGATGATCCATTTACCACCCTTCTCCTCGTAGGAACAAAAAAATACTATGATGGTTCCGTTGCTTTAGATAATATATTCATCTCTCTTCTATGATTCAGCAATCCCAAAGTTTCTTTCTGGTCTGAGTCTGATTAAATAAGAAAAATGATAAGGAAAATGATCCCTTTCTTTTCATGCTTAGAAATATTCAGACTCATGTTGTGTAAGGAAAAGGGGTTGTTTGTGACGCTGAAATGGACCCCCGATAAATAACATAGGAATAAGATCAAATCGGGACTAACCTTTTGTTTCATACTACTATCTCGATACATAATCATGTTATGAAGAAGCAATAATGATTTGCTCATATCGAATTAAACGTGCCATGCTATTATTACTTATATATTCCATATGGCGAAGGCATAGTCTTATTTTTTCTTCAAGTCAAATAAAAACTCATTGGCGCCGAGCGTGAGGGAATGCTAGACGTTTGGTAAATTCTCCTCCGACCAGGATGAAAGATCCCATCGAAGCGGCTAATCCCATGCATATTGTATGTACGTCTGGTGGAACAATTTGCATAGCATCATAAATAGCTATTCCCGGTATTACCCATCCGCCGGGAGAATTTATAAACAAATAGAGATCCCTGGTATTATCTTCCATACTGAGATATACCATGAGACCAACAAGTTGATTCGAGATCTCGCTATCAACGCCTTGGCCTAAAAAAAGTAATCTTTCTCGATGAAGTCGGTTGATTAGGAAAAATTGTATCCCCGCAGAACCGTACACGCACCTTTCGATACATACGGTTCAAAAAAGTTCGAAAAAAAAAATAATCAATGTGTCGATTCCAGACCTATTCTTTTTGAGTTTAGGCGTTTTCCTGACGAAGGGGTTTATTTTCATTTGCATTTTCCACAAAAATTAGTTTTGGTTTGCCCTCCTAACCTACAAAAAAGAATTCACTGAACATCTTTTTATTGATGTATTCTTTTGATTGATGTATTGTTTCATCGAGATCCAAATCGCGATGCCATTTTCTTGTTCCTGAATGGGCCTCTTCACTTATTTTAGGTTTATGCTCTACTCCGGGTAAAGATTCGCCCGAATTCCATTTGCACATATAGGACAAATGACCCCAGTACCACTTATTTTTTTCTTACGACTTTTTTATGCCTTCCACCAACCAAGTATTCGATGTATTCATCACATTTATATTTATTAGTGGTTTGAGATCACTCCTATGGTCTTATTTCTGATAGATGATAGAAGTGATAATCAATATTACCCATTTGGTATTTTCTGAACGGAGCCTGGATACTTCATTTTATTGTTCCAAGTCAACCATAGATTATTCTAATTGATAAGATCATATTTATCTTTCAAACGAATTGATCCATTTGCACATTTCACGCTCCGAATTATTGAATTGATTTGATGATTCAATCAATCTTTCTTAGGCGAAAGAGAGTATATCTCGATCAGGGGAGATAACGGGGAAATCCCATATGACCCAATATGTCCGACAAGTCGCACTATATGTCAACCCAAACTGCATCTTCCTCTCCAGGACTCCGAAAAGGGACTTTTGGAACACCAATGGGCATTACATTAAAGAAAACGGGGTTAAGTACTATACTTCACTTTGATGTGGAAACGTAACAATGGGTTGATTGTCCTCATAATATTTTTGTTTATCATATTTTATACATAGATTGGAAGACTCATGTAGGAAGACAGAATGAAAAAAAGAAAATTCTTAGGGACGGAGCGGATCCTTCGAATGATGAACAAGTATCTAATGGATTCACTTAAAAAAATGGGACCAATCCCCCCATTGCGTATTGGTACTTATCGGGTATAAAATAAATCTGCTTCTCTTTGTTCCTGCGAACAGAACGGAATTGTTCCATTATTACTATCACCTGCGGCACGTAATAAATGTGAACCCTTGCACCGAGATAATCACTAAATGAGGTTCATAGCATAGTCTTTTCCAATGTGACAAAGTTACATAGTGTCTATTTTTCTTTGATGAAGGGGTATTTCCATGGGTTTGCCTTGGTATCGTGTTCATACTGTCGTATTGAATGATCCTGGTCGCTTGCTTTCTGTCCATATAATGCATACAGCTCTAGTTTCTGGTTGGGCCGGTTCTATGGCTCTATACGAATTAGCTGTTTTTGATCCCTCTGATCCCGTTCTTGATCCAATGTGGCGACAAGGTATGTTCGTTATACCCTTCATGACTCGTTTAGGAATAACCAATTCATGGGGCGGTTGGAGTATTACAGGAGGAACTGTAACCAATCCGGGTATTTGGAGTTACGAAGGTGTTGCCGGGGCACACATTGTGTTTTCTGGCTTGTGCTTCTTGGCAGCTATCTGGCATTGGGTGTATTGGGATCTAGAAATATTCTGTGATGAACGTACGGGAAAACCCTCTTTGGATTTGCCCAAGATCTTTGGAATTCATTTATTTTTATCTGGGGTGGCTTGCTTTGGGTTTGGTGCATTTCATGTAACAGGTTTGTATGGCCCTGGAATATGGGTGTCTGATCCTTATGGGCTAACCGGAAAAGTGCAACCTGTAAGTCCTTCATGGGGCGCAGAGGGTTTTGATCCTTTTGTTCCGGGGGGGATAGCTTCTCATCATATTGCAGCGGGCACCTTGGGAATATTAGCGGGTCTATTCCATCTTAGTGTTCGCCCGCCCCAACGTCTATACAAAGCATTACGTATGGGCAATATTGAAACTGTGCTTTCCAGTAGTATCGCTGCTGTGTTTTTTGCAGCTTTCGTTGTTGCTGGAACTATGTGGTATGGTTCAGCGACTACTCCGATCGAATTATTTGGTCCTACTCGTTATCAGTGGGATCAGGGATATTTCCAGCAAGAAATATATCGAAGAGTTAACGCCGGACTAGCTGAAAATCTGAGTTTATCGGAATCTTGGTCTAAAATTCCCGATAAACTAGCTTTTTATGATTATATCGGTAATAATCCGGCGAAAGGAGGATTGTTCAGAGCCGGCTCAATGGACAACGGGGATGGAATAGCTGTTGGGTGGTTAGGACACCCTGTCTTTAGAGATAAAGAGGGGCATGAACTTTTTGTACGTCGTATGCCTACCTTCTTTGAAACATTTCCGGTAGTTTTGGTAGATGGAGACGGAATTGTGAGAGCCGATGTTCCTTTTAGAAGGGCAGAATCAAAGTATAGTGTCGAACAAGTGGGTGTAACTGTTGAGTTCTATGGTGGTGAACTCGATGGAGTCAGTTATAATGATCCTGCTACTGTGAAAAAATATGCTAGACGTGCCCAATTGGGTGAAATTTTTGAATTGGATCGCGCTACTTTGAAATCCGATGGTGTTTTTCGTAGTAGTCCAAGGGGTTGGTTCACTTTTGGACATGCTTCGTTTGCTTTGCTTTTCTTTTTCGGCCACATTTGGCATGGTGCTAGAACCTTGTTCAGAGATGTTTTTGCTGGTATCGACCCAGATTTAGATGCTCAAGTGGAATTTGGAACCTTCCAAAAACTGGGGGATCCAACTACAAGGAGACAAGTAGTCTGATACAACATTTCTTTCATATGTCTAGCCTATGTTTCATATAGGGTACTGGAGAAATATTAATTCGAATCATCACCTATTACTCTTGACCTTTACTTGTCTGGGAAATGATCCCAAATGAACAGGTATGGAAGCTATAATTGTAAAACACGATCGAATCTATGGAAGCATTGGTTTATACATTCCTGTTGGTCTCGACTCTGGGGATAATATTTTTTGCTATCTTTTTTCGAGAACCGCCTAAGGTTCCAAATAAAAAGATGAAATGATTTTTCATTATCTCAATTGAAATGATGACCCTCCTCATCGGAGGGTCATCATTTCAACTAGTCCCCGTGTTCCTCAAATGGATCTCTTAGTTGTTGAGAGGGTTGCCCAAAGGCGGTATATAAGGCATACCCCGTAAAGCTTACAAGTAAACCAGATATGAAGATGGCGACTAGAGTTGCAGTTTCCATTATTAAGTGATTTCAAGACCACGATGGATCTACGATAAGATAGTTTATTTACAACGGAATCGTATACAAAGTCAACAGATCTCAAACAATGCATGGAATAGGATTTATGGCTACACAAACCATTGAGGATAGTTCCAGATCTGGGCCAAGACGGACTATTGTAGGCGATTTATTAAAACCATTGAATTCGGAATATGGTAAAGTAGCCCCTGGATGGGGAACTACACCCCTTATGGGTGTCGCAATGGCTCTATTTGCAGTATTCCTATCTATTATTTTGGAGATTTATAATTCTTCCGTTTTACTGGATGGTATTTCATTAAGTTAGGTCCAGAAGAACGGATAAGTCCTAACTTTCAATAAAAAAAAGAATCACTTAGGATTCGGATTTCTAGGTCATCTCATTCTGTTTGGTAGTTCGACCGCGGAATTCTTTTGTTTCGGTATTTCCGGAATATGAGTGTGTGACTTGTTATACCTATTGATAGTACAGAGAATAAGTCTGTCATCTCATCGAGAGAGATGGTTCTAGCCCGTCAGATAGTCAGTCTAGTATCTGGAGCACGGACTGAATAGATTCAGAACTATTTTAACTATGATTCATACCTAATACCTCGTGACCGGCCTCCAACTACTATTATTTTTTTCAATTAACTTTTCAATGAGGCGTTTCAGAAATCGAACCACCTTTTTCCTTCAGAATCATGCTTAGTTTGAGCTGAGCGAGGGACAGGACAAATATTTCTATGGATTCTTAGTTATTATATCTGTTCATTGAATAAGTGAAGTGATGATCAAACGAAAGGGTTCCTACTCAGAGAACTCTTTGGTTCTGTTTTGTTCTTTGTTGAATCATCGTGGTTCTAGTAGGAATCTGAGGTTTCAATTGATTCATAGGGTCTCAACAAGATAATTCCTATCAATAGTAAATTCGTATGTATTACGTATGTATTACGTATAAACAAAAATAAAATAGGGTAAGAGAACATTCAAAAGGCCTGTAACAATCAACATAGGATGAGCCAACTTGATATTTTGGCGCTATCATCACAAAGAAGAGATTTAGGGTTTTGGTTCCCTCATTTTATCTGGAAAGATTGAATCAAGTGAAGTCTCTAAAACAAGTGAAGTCTCTAAAAGGTTTCAAATCTTTCTTTTCTATTGCACGTTGCAACCAGAACCAGTATTGGGGTGTTTTCGCTTGAGCCGTACGAGACGAAATTCTCATATACGGTTCTCAGAGGGGGAGTCCCTTCGCCTTCGGTTCACCTATCTCAATAAAGTATATGATTGGTTCGAGGAGCGTCTCGAGATTCAAGCGATTGCAGATGATATAACTAGTAAATATGTTCCTCCTCATGTCAATATATTTCATTGTCTAGGAGGGATCACACTTACTTGCTTTTTAGTACAAGTAGCTACGGGTTTTGCTATGACTTTTTACTATCGCCCGACCGTCACAGAAGCTTTTGCCTCTGTTCAATACATAATGACTGAAGCCAACTTCGGTTGGTTAATCCGATCAGTTCATCGATGGTCAGCAAGTATGATGGTTCTAATGATGATCCTGCACGTATTTCGTGTTTATCTCACAGGTGGTTTTAAGAAACCACGTGAATTGACTTGGGTTACGGGTGTAGTTCTGGCTGTGTTGACTGCATCCTTTGGGGTAACTGGTTATTCTTTACCTTGGGACCAAATTGGGTATTGGGCAGTCAAAATTGTAACTGGTGTACCTGAGGCTATCCCTATAGTGGGATCGCCCTTGGTAGAGTTATTACGCGGAAGTGCTAGCGTGGGTCAATCCACTTTGACCCGCTTTTATAGTTTACACACTTTTGTATTACCTCTTCTTACTGCCGTATTTATGTTAATGCACTTTTCAATGATACGTAAGCAAGGTATTTCAGGTCCTTTATAGAGAAGACAGAGCATAGGTATTTGTCATAGATCATATAATATATTATTTGGGTAGGAACAAATGGGTAGGAACAAAAAAAATAGTATTTGTATTTCATTGCTATAAATATGGATTATTGAAAAGAATAAGACATGTTATTTGGATATTTCCCTTCAAACACGAAGTATTTTTTATTTGATACGAACAGTTGAAGTGGATTCTCGGAGGAGAGGATGGATTATGGGAGTGTGTGACTTGAACTATTGATTGGTCCATGCAGATATATTATCTGCCACATTGGAATTCATAAACAAATGTGTCTCTGTTCCAACCGCCGCCCCCCCTGCGGAGCAAGAGGATAGGCTGGTTCCTTTGAGGAGAATCTTTTCTATGATCAGACCCGAATCATGTCATGCATGAATAGGCTTCGTAAGATCTAGTAGAATAAGTGATGTGGCATGATCCAGATTATGTTCTATCTATTCCACTTCCA